CACGTCGTGGTGGAAAAATATGGGTCCGCCTATTTCCAGATAAACCAGTTACAGTAAGATCTGCTGAAACACGTATGGGTTCGGGGAAAGGATCCCCTGAATATTGGGTAGCTGTTGTTAAACCGGGACGAATACTATATGAAATGGGTGGAGTAAGCGAAAATGTAGCTAGAAGGGCTATTTTAATAGCAGCATCCAAAATGCCTATACGAACTCAATTTATTATTTCGGGATAAAAATGTAGAACTGACAAAAATGAGTCTTGGGGATGAAACAAAACCGCAGGTTTCTTTTTTTGGACAAAGAATATTTCTTTTACTTTTTTCATCCTTTGCATTGGAAGAATAGACTAAACAATTGATATGATTCAACCTCAGACCCATTTAAATGTAGCGGATAACAGCGGGGCTCGAGAATTGATGTGTATTCGAATCATAGGAGCTAGTAATCGTCGATATGCTCATATTGGTGACGTTATTGTTGCTGTGATCAAAGAAGCAGTACCAAACATGCCCCTAGAAAAATCAGAAGTCGTCCGAGCTGTAATTGTTCGTACCTGTAAAGAACTTAAACGTGACAGCGGTATGATAATACGATATGATGACAATGCTGCAGTTGTGATTGATCAAGAAGGAAATCCAAAAGGAACTCGAATTTTTGGTGCAATCCCCCGGGAATTGAGACAATTCAATTTTACTAAAATAGTTTCATTAGCTCCAGAGGTATTATAAAATGTAATCATGATATCTTTGGGGTATTTGAAAGAAATAGATTAAGAACTAGATTAATTCGTAGATTGTATCTCACGCATATACCTTGAAAAATTCATATTCATAAACCAATAAAAAAGAAAAACATGTTGATTATATCCAATTTTGAGGCACCAATCATTTTAGTTCATCATGGGTAGAGACACTATTGCTGAGATACTAACCTCTATACGAAATGCTGATATGGATAGAAAAAGAGTTGTTCGCATAGGATCTACTAATATTACCGAAAATATCGTTACAATACTTTTCCGAGAAGGTTTTATCGAAAATGTAAGAAAACATCGAGAAAAAAACAAATCTTTTTTGGTTTTAACCCTGCGACATAGAAGGAATAGGAAAAGGACCTATAGACGTTTTTTAAATTTAAAACGGATCAGTCGACCCGGTCTACGAATCTATTCTAACTCTCAACGAATTCCTAGAATTTTAGGTGGGATGGGGATTGTAATTCTTTCGACTTCTCGGGGGATAATGACAGACCGAGAGGCTCGACTAGAAGGAATCGGCGGAGAAATTTTGTGTTATATATGGTAATCCTTTTAATATCCAAACGGGATCCGAAACCCTTTCCTATTTAAAAAAAAAAAGAAAGGGGGGGAGTTGTCTAATATCCTTTCTCCTCTCTTAGTTGATACTTCAAGGAGGCTTTGAATGAAAGAAGAAAAATGGATTCATGAAGGTTTAATTACTGAATCGCTTCCCAACGGCATGTTCCGGGTTCGATTAGATAATGAAGATCTGATTCTAGGTTATGTTTCAGGAAAGATCCGGCGTAGTAGTATACGGATACTACCAGGCGAAAAAGTCAAAATTGAAGTAAGTCGTTATGATTCAACCAGAGGGCGTATAATTTATCGACTCCCAAACAAGGATTCGAAAGATTAGGTGGTTTTTATTCAATACGACTCGAGATGAAAAATTTCAAGAAACTTATTTTCTACCAAGAAGTAGATTCAGAATTAAGATAAGGAATGACAAATATGAAAATAAGAGCTTCCGTTCGTAAAATTTGTGAAAAATGCCGCCTAATCCGTAGGCGGGGACGCATTATAGTAATTTGTTCCAACCCGAGACATAAACAAAGGCAGGGATAATCAGATTCGCTAAAGGGCTCAATGTAGAAAGAACCTGTTTTGACAAAAAATGGATATATCCATATATTTCTGACTCATATTTATGAGATGATACACTATGGCAAAAGCTATACCGAGACCCGGTTCACGTAGGAATGTACGTAGTCGGAATGTACGTATTGGTTCACGTAAGAGTGCACGTAGAATACCAAAGGGGGTTATTCATGTTCAAGCAGGTTTCAATAATACCATTGTCACGGTTACAGATGTACGGGGTCGGGTGGTTTCCTGGTCCTCGGCCGGGACTTGTGGATTCAAGAGTAGCAGAAGAGGTTCACCCTTTGCCGCTCAAACGGCAGCAGCAGATGCTATTCGTACAGTAGTAGGTCAAGGTATGCAACGAGCAGAAGTCATGATAAAAGGCCCCGGTCTCGGAAGAGACGCAGCATTACGGGCTATTCGTAGAAGTGGTATATTATTAACTGTTGTGCGGGATGTAACCCCTATGCCACATAATGGCTGTAGACCTCCGAAAAAAAGACGTGTATAGAAATGTAATGTGAAGAAATTTCATGCCATTTTGCAAGAGAAATAAATAATTGAATCAAATCAAATAATATTACTATGGTTCGAGAGAAACTACCAGTATCTACT